TAGAATGCCAATATTAGCACGGATCGTACGGAAATGTAACTCACTATTCAAACAACTATTCAGAGTTCCTAGAGCTCCTTGTAAGGCTTGTTGAAAAACTCGTTGTCGGACCTGATTAATCGCTCTTTGTTGTTCAAAATGAAGGGTTTCATTTTTGTAATTTTCTAATCGTTCCAAAGTGTCACAAGTAGCATTAATCAAATTTTCTTTTTCTCGTTCTATCTCAGAGTATCCATTCATTCGATACTCATCTGCTTCTATTTCTACTTTCCGTAAGCGAGTCCTGGCTCCTTCGAGCTGCTCAATGGCCCCTCTACGTAATTCTTCCGAATTTCGAATAGTACTCAAGATCCTCTGTTTTCGATTATCTAATAAATCATTTAATGAAAGTAGATTATCTTACCATTAATTTCACAACTTCAATAATCTCTTCCCGAACCAAACATGAATCTTTCGATTCATTTGGCTCTCACGCTCAATTATTTATTTTATATTATGGGCATTCCCATATCTTTTTTTTTAATGTAATGAGCCTACCCTCTCTTTTCTGTTTATATTCAAAAACATCGAAACTGATATAAGACCAGAATATTAGGAGGACTCTTCCGACCAGACAAAAATCTATAATTGTCAGCAAAGTTCTTTCTTTATTTGTATTTGTTCTTTATTTGTATTTGTTCTTTATTTGTATTTGTTCTTTATTTGTATTTGTTCTTTATTTAATTTTAAATTCAAATTTACAATTTATTTCTATATTTTTTTTATTTCCTTTTTTTCTTCAAATCCAAAAATTCCTATTTTTTTTTTTACGTAGGTCGTCGATTCGGCATTGGAAAAAAAGAGCAAGATGCCCATTTTTTTAATAAATGGTTCAAATCATTTTATCGATATGAGTGTTCTATATCAGATAAATTACCAGCTATTCATTTTTAAACCATTTCGGTACGTTAGTACCGGTAGAAAGAGTACCATGTTTTGCCTGGACTTCAAACGGTTTAGCTTTAACCATGTTAATGGTCTCACATTATTGGTTGATAGAGAATCAAATTTACCAATAAGTCACGAAATGCTATGGTTCTTACATATGATTTCTTAATTTATTCAGAAATAATTCGTTGAGATCGTGCACTTTTTTTCCTATTTATCCTATAAAATGAATAAAATACCATAAATAAAGTGCAGTCGGATGGATCCAACCTATTCTTGAAATACACAACTCGCACACACCCCCTTTCCGAAAAAAATCAATACACCAAGCACTACACTTAGATTTATTGGATTTGTTGCTAAAATATCGGTATTAAACCCGAAACTCCCGGCGGATGGCCAGTGACCCAAGGAAAGGAAAGAATCGGTTCCATTTTTCATATGCTCTCCTCTTATAGATAGGACTAACAAAGAACAGAGTTCTTTTTGTATCACTTCATTGTCCCTTTTTTGATCGATTTCTTTTTATTATATAAATTTTATTTCCATTTTTTTTAATGGGAGTAGATTAAATCTAGTAATTTAATTTGATAATTTTTAAATTTCTTACTTGAAGTTTCCAATCCAATAAAATACTTATTAGGTTAAGTCTTGGGTCTCATGTCAATTGTGAAATATCTCGTTTGTTGAAACGATTCCTAAAAAAAGTAAAAAAAAAAGGTTTCCATTGTACTAAGCTAAGGACGCGAAGGAAGAAAACGAGCGGATCAGTAATTACTCATCCTCAAAACAATCCTTCCTTTCCTGGGTCTCAACAAATAAATAATTGTAGGAGTAAAGCGTTGATATAATTAGAAGAAGCAAACAGCAATTCTGAGTTAATAAAATAAGAAAAAAGTATAGCGAGTTAATAAAATAAGAAAAAAAGTATAGTATGTAAGGTACTTTTTTACATTTCTAGGATTAAACAAAAGGATTCGCAAACAAAAGCGCTAACGCCACGACCAGTCCATAAATTGTTAAAGCTTCCATAAAAGCTAGACTAAGCAATAAAGTACCTCGTATTTTACCCTCTGCTTCTGGTTGTCTCGCAATACCTTCTACAGCTTGGCCTGCAGCAGTACCTTGACCAACTCCAGGTCCAATAGAAGCAAGCCCTACGGCCAATCCAGCAGCAATAACGGAAGCGGCAGAAATCAGTGGATTCATGGTAAGTTCCTCGCACCAAAAAAAAAAGAAATGGTTAATGATACAATCAACCAATGAATTTTTACTTAATTTTTTTTATCATTTTTTTTTTTCATTAAGATTTTATCATTAAGATCTATCTGATTAAGATCTATCGGGTCGAAATAACTAAAAACTCCGAATTGAAATGATAATATTACTGAATCGTCAGAACTATTTCGATATCTCATTTTGAGTTTCTACCCATAATGGAGTTTTTGTAAATACATATGTATACGGTTCTAGTTATTGCATTTCTTTGTTTCGAACCATTCTTTCATTCAATTCTTCTTTCCTTTCTTTTTTCTTCTAGATACTATCCTTGAGTTCATCTCTTTTTTGCATTTCATTCGATCCACAATCACAGACGAAACAGAAAGACTTATATTGGAACTATATAAATGCAGTGAACCGCAATCAAATCAATCAAATCAATAATATATATATATAGGGTATATAATATATATATATATATATTAGGAATAGTCCTATATAACTAGTAAATATCTAATATCACATATACATTTGTTTCTTCCATAACGTAAACCACCCGCATTTTATATTGAATCGGATTCTAGAATCATTCCTCGAAACAGACACAGGGGCTGGACTTATAAAGATTACATACATCTAGTGTGACCCCCCCAACCCATCTTTTTTTTTTTACAATTCCGCAATATCGTCTATCTTTTTTCCTACGACTCTAGGTCGTATATTCATACGTATTTGTATTTGTATCTATTATGTTCCCCAACCAAGTGGATTATCTTGAATCATGCATGAATTGGGATAAGCTTAAAAAAGACTATTTCGAAAACTAGTCAATGATGACCCTCCATGGATTCACCTATATAAGCCGCGGCTAACGTTGCAAAAATAAGAGCTTGAATACCACTTGTAAATAATCCAAGAAGCATAACAGGTATAGGAACTACTAAAGGGACTAAAGAAACAAGAACAACAACTACTAATTCATCAGCCAATATATTCCCGAAAAGTCGAAAACTAAGAGATAAAGGTTTTGTGAAATCTTCTAGGATGTTAATTGGTAAAAGTATTGGGGTTGGTTGAATGTATTTCCCGAAATAACCCAATCCTTTTTTGGTAAGACCCGCATAAAAATATGCCGCTGACGTGGGTAAAGCTAAAGCAACAGTAGTATTTATATCATTCGTAGGCGCAGCTAACTCCCCATGAGGTAATTGTATGATTTTCCAAGGTAAAAGAGCACCTGACCAGTTAGAAACAAAAATAAATAAGAACATAGTTCCAATAAAGGGAACCCAAGGACCATATTCTTCTCCAATCTGAGTTTTGCTCAAATCTCGAATAAATTCAAGGACATATTCGAAGAAATTCTGACCGTCGGTCGGAATGGTTTGTGGATTCCGAACAGCTATGATGACTGAACCTAATAAGATAGCAATTACGACCCAAGAAGTGATAAGTACTTGGGCATGGATTTGTAAACCTCCTATTTGCCAATAGAAATGTTGGCCTACTTCTACACCCGATATATCGTATAACCCTTTGAGTGTTTTAATGGAACATGGTATAACATTCATATTGTCCTCTGACAGAAATTGAACTTCAAAAAAGGAATTATTTTGATTCAACCATCTATTTCTCAACTCACTAACTTGAATCATTAATCGTATATTTTATTTACGATACCAAGAAATTACATAACATCATAACATAATATCAATATCCCCAGTACTTTTTTTATCTCTTTTAAAAAATTCAAAAATAGTAACCGATCCAATAAATCTATGGAGTTGCCAAATAATTAACTAATCTTATTATTCTTAATAATAATCAACGATTTCTTATATAGCTAGAACGACCCTCACAAATTGCAGATACTAATTTGTTAAGAATCAATCGGATTGAAGCTATAGCGTCATCATTTGCTGGAATCGAAATATCTGCGAGATCTGGGTCACAATTTGTATCGATTAAACAAATTGTCGGAATCCCCAAAATGACACATTCTCGAAGAGCCGTATATTCTTCTTGCTGATCAACGATGATCACAATATCAGGCAACCCCGTCATATATTTGATCCCACCGAGATATGTTTGCAAGGTAGATAATTTTCTCTTCAACATTGCTGCATCTCTTTTGGGGAGACAGTTGAGTTTCCCCATCTTTTGTTCTGCTCTTAAGTCCCTGAACTTGTGAAGTCTCGTTTCCGTAGTGGACCAATTCGTTAACATACCACCAAGCCATTTTTTATTAACATAATGACACCGAGCCCTTATTGCAGCTGATGCTACTGAATCCACTGCTTTATTTTTTGTACCAACGATTAAGAAGTTTTTTCCCCTACTTGCTGCATCAAAAACTAAATCACAGGTTTCTGATAAAAAACGAGCAGTTCTAGTGAGATTTGTAATATGAATACCTTTACGCTTTGCAGAGATGTAAGGGGCCATTCTAGGATTCCATTTCTTAGTACCATGACCAAAATGAACTCCTGCTTCCATCATCTCTTCCAAATTGATGTTCCAATATCTTCTTGTCATTTTTCCCCAGACTTCCTTTTTTTTTTTAACAAAGAGACGAGGTAACCTGAAATAAATAATTGTTCCGATGGAACCTTCTACGGGGGATTGACCGTTGATACACGACCCAAACCATTAATTTCTTTTAATTACTTATTTTTTATTTTTTACCAAATCAATAATCGGACCAGATAATTGAAAGATAGTTAAAGTGAAAGAAAAGAATCTGCTCTTAGGAATCATTAAATCGCGTAAATGATTGTTCTGATGTCTCATGGAAATTTGTCTCATGGAAATTGTTTTGGACGTAAGAACAAAATAATTCTCTATGGTGTAACAAAATATCTCTTATTTCCAAATGAATGTTCTTGTCTTGCCTTGAAGGGTGTACTAATTTTTGGAATCCGGTACCAACAGGTATAATCCCCCCCAGAACAACGTTCTCTTTCAGGCCTTTCAACCAATCAATACGACCTCGTAGAGCAGCTTTTGCTAAAACTCGAGCGGTTTCTTGAAAACTTGCTTCGGATATGAAACTTTGAGTATTTAGGGATGCCCTCGTTATTCCCAATAAGATTGCCCGATAACAGATCGCTTCGTCCAAAGCACGCCCTGCTCGTTCCGCTCGCAAAAAGCCGATTAATTCTCCAGGTAAAAAAACATTAGACATTCCATCTTCTGAAACCAACACTTTTGATGTTACTTGACGTACAATAATTTCTATATGTCTATTATGGATCTGTACCCCCTGGGATCGATAAACCTTTTGGATCTTATTAACCAAAGAGATACGACTTTGGGCTATGGTTAGCTCAGCTCCAATCAAGAATCCCCAGGGTATTCCAAGAATTCTTTGTATACGTTCGTTCCAACCTTCAACTCTCCTTTCTAGGTTCATCGATATTGAATCAATCGAACGCACTTCTAAGATTTGTTCCACTTTTGGAAGACCTTGCGTTATGTCACCAGATCTTGATTTTTCATATATAAATGTAACTAATGTATCTCCTTCGTAAAGGATTTCTCCATAATGGCTATGAACAGTTGCTCCTGGAGTGGCCAAATAGGGTTTAGCTGATCTTATAACTAAGGAGTCAACATGAACAATTAAAATTTGACCAGATTTTTTTACGTGTGATTCGTATTTGAATAGACATACATTTTCACAAATAAATTGTCCAAGGCTAATTATTGTAGATGTCTCTTCACAATAATCGTGATGGAGAAAGCACCAATTCAAATGGAATGGATTCCAAATTATGTTACCGCATGGATCGGGATTATAAATCCTCCTATTTTCATCTATTAAACAGTATTTAAGTACTTGGAAAGTCTGTTTAAAATTGTCAAGTAACAAATATTTCTTTAACAAGATATGATTATGAGTTATTAAATAGTAAGATGAAAAAAAATTCGCTATTTTAGGGACAATAGTCCCTAAGGGACCCAGCAAATCCCTAATTTTGATTATGGGATCTGATTCTTTTGTCACATTGTTATATTTCGAACCATTGAATGGACCAATTCGAGAACAATTGGATGATGACAAAATTATCAAAGATTGGCATTCATTATTTCGATTCAACAACGTACCAATACCAATAGTTCCTTCATGTTGGGTAAGTGATTGAATCTTCGCCTTGGAATAAAAAGGATTGATATTGGTGCGATCTAATCCATTATCGGAAATCAATACGGAACTTGCCCTATCATACCTTTTTCCGGTATACGAAATAGTGGACTTGACTAACTCAATTCTTATGAAATCGCGAATCAGATCATTTGTCCTTACCTCAACAAAGGAAGCATGAACCTCTTCTATAGAACCATTTTTTTCTTGGTCCCAATTCAATACTAAGCAAGTCCGAACTAATTGAATACTTGTGTGATAAATTCCTCGAATTGACTTGCCATTTCCATAAAGGATATAATTGACAACTCTAAGTTGGACATTATCCTTTTCCTGCAAGAGATCCCGAGGGAAAAGTGTTGCTAAATTTATCCCATCAGCTATTTCATATGTGACTACGGACCGAATCGAAACAAAATACTTTTTCTTGGTGGGTGTGATCCGTTGGACATAGATCCAATTTTTCAATTTTTTTGATTTCTTAGAATTTTTTTTTTCCGTCTCTGGTGGTATCAAAATGCCGCTGTGCCTGGATATCTTATCTGTTTCTCCAGGAAAATGAATATCTCCAGAAAAGATTTTCAGTTCAATACTTTTTTTTTTTCTCTCCATTCGGACTAATCCGCCTACCCGGCTTCTTGTATTTAAAGCGAGTTGTGTATCTACTCCAATGATACTATTGTTCCGGACCATTATGAACGAAGATCCGGGTAAGATATGCACTTCTTCGAGAATGAAAAAAAACCGATCTACTTTCTGGTATTTCGGACTAAATTCTTTTGCTCCTCGATACTCAATCAAATCCTCTTTTTTTATGATTGAATCCACCTCTATGGTCCCATATTTAGTAATTCCTGAACTATTTCTTCTGTATCGTGGATCATCAAAATAAGCAAGAATACTATTTCTACGTAAAATACTATTTATGGGTATTTCAATCGAAATACCAAAACAGGGCATTAGTTCTTTATCTCGTTCTTGATCATATTGTAATGGGATAATGAATCTATTTCTTCGTTTTTTCGCCAAGAAATCAGAATTTTCTTGGAGAATAGAAGGATATATGAAATTCCAATGACCATTGGATATGATTCGATCAGGTCTTGAATAGTCAAGAATTTCCCTATCTTTTTTACCAGAAGTATCCAACAATTTATGTCTTACTCGATGATTAGTCATTGAGAGGTCAAAGATATATCTTTCTTCGAAAGAAAAAGAATGAACATTCATTTGATCTTGATCTTTGTGGAGCGAAAAAGACACTATACTGGATCTGCACGGACCTCCTGCTAATATCCATAAATGACTTGTTTTTGGTAATAGATGAACATTACCATGTGTATATTCAGATGCATGGTGGACATCGGTACTCCAATGCATTTCTCCCTCTGATTCAGAATAAATATGTTTTCGTACCTTCTCTTTAAAACGAAAAGTAGACGTTCCGGCACGAATCTCAGCAATCACTTGTTCTGATTCTACATATTGATCATTTTGAACTAAAATCAAACTTTTTGGTGGAATATTCACATTATGGATAATATCCCGAGTCTCAATAGTTACATACAAGTCTATAGAACATAGAAAAGCAGGATGCCCATGACGGGTACGTGTGGGATAAACCAAATCTTCATTGAATTTTATTTTTCCATTAGAAGGAGCTCGTACATGTTCGGCAGTATCACCTGTGAATACTCCACCGGTATGAAAAGTTCTTAATGTTAGTTGAGTCCCTGGTTCCCCAATTGATTGACCCGCAATAATACCTACGGCTTCTCCCAATTCGACCAGGTCGCCGTGAGTGGGACTCCGACCATAACATAATTGACAGATCCAAGATGCACTCTTGCAAGTAAGGGGGGTTCGAATATATATTGGTTGTGCCCGAAAGGTTATGAATCGATTGACAAGTCCAATCCCAATATCTTGATTTCGAGCGGCAATGCATCGTAGACCCATATATATATTGTCTGCTAATACACGACCAATTAGTGTTTGGACAAAAATTTTTTCCGTCATCCCATTTCGAGGACTCACGGAAATACCTCGGATAGTACCACAATCCGTTCTACGTACAATAATGTGTTGAACTACTTCAACAAGTCTACGCGTGAGGTATCCAGCATCTGATGTTCGTACAGCAGTATCTACAACTCCTTTGCGGGCTCCGTAGCAGGAAATTATATATTCTGTCAAAGAAAGCCCTTCGCGTAAATTGCTTTGAATGGGTAAATCAATCATTTGTCCTTGGGGATCCGACATTAATCCTCTCATACCTACTAATTGGTGTATCTGAGATGCATTTCCTCTAGCTCCCGAAAAGGACATCAGATGGACTGGATTAGAAGGATCAGTCATCCGAAAATTAGGATTCATTTCTTGTCTCAAATATTCACTTGTAGCATACCATATCTCAATGGATTGACGTAATTTTTCTACCGCATGTACATTTCCATAATGATGGTGTTTTTCAAAAATAAAACTTTGTTGTTCAGTGTCTTGGACTAACCATCCCTTAGAAGGTATTGTTAAAAGATCATCAATTCCTAATGAAATAGATGTAGCAGTGGCTTGCTGGAAACCCAAAGTCTTTACTTGATCCAGGATGTGTGATGTATATGCCATTCCGAAATGATCTATTAATCTGCTAATAAGTCGTTTCATAGCAGTTCCATTTATCACTTTATTGTGAAAGACCAGATCAGCCCGTTCTGCCATAAGTACCTCTATATTCTGCTGAGTAGGATTCGACAATGGGCCTGAGTCAGTGATTCGAAAACTTCCTTTCCTCAATCTCAATCTTGATTCACGCAAAAATTCAGAAATTATGATACCAGTGAAACTGGAGAGACCCGAATCCCTACGGGCACGGGCATCACCTAATCTAATTTATTAGTTTAGATAGCGTATGAATAGGCCCGACAAAACCCCTGTATGGCTTCTTCTATTTCTCGATAAAAAGAAATATGACCAAGAGTGGTTCGAATGTATATACAATGGATTTCTTTTTTTACACTTCCTACTATTAGATAGTGCTCATAAATCTCATGATAAGTACCCAAAGATTCATATTGAACTTCGATGGGAACTTCTCTTGAGCCAATGACACGTTGATCTAGTCTCCATCGGAGCCACAAAGGACTATCTAAACTGATTCGTTTCTGCCGATAAGCTCCAAGTACATCATAGGAACCACAAAAATACAGTTCTTTCTCTTTCGTATACTTATAGTCATTATTGTCAACTGTATTATTTTGATAGTTTCCGCGATTATATGGATTATGCCTATTTGCACAAATACCTCTACGATTCCTGATCGTTAATACATAGAGTCCGATAAGCATATCTTGAGTTGGTACGGAAATGGGATCCCCAATAGCTGGAGACAAGAGATTTATATGAGAAAACATAAGTAAACGAGCCTCCGCTTGAGCTTCCAAAGATAAAGGTACATGAACAGCCATTTGATCTCCATCAAAGTCTGCATTGAAACCCTTACAAACTAATGGGTGTAAACAAATAGCGCGCCCCTCCACTAAAATGGGTTGGAAGGCCTGTATGCCTAATCTATGCAAGGTGGGTGCTCTATTCAACAATACAGGATGCCCCCGCAAAACTTCTTGAAGTATTTCCCATACAATTAGTTCTTTTTCCCGAATTTGACTTTTAGCAATCCCTATGTTAGAAGCAACATGTTGTCTGATTAGA